TTACAGTATATACACACTGTAATTACGATCTGACAAAATTAATATGTAGGTGATGTCAGTATTTCGTAAAAATAAAACTTTATTCCTTTATTTTAACATATGTAAATTAAAAAATATGTTGGTATTCCAGTTTCGTAAGTACACTAAAGATTTCTTTTTGCTTTGGGGGTTGGCCAAAAAAGATAAAAGTACTGATTAGATCAAGATGGGGGGTAGGGGGGTTACCTTTAAAAAAGTTTAATTCATGTGAAAAAGTTAAAATCTTAATTAAACAAGCTCCGGGGGAAAAGCTTAAAAAAGATATTGAAAATTCAGGGGGCAGAAAAAATATGTCTAAAATTCATGAATATATAACATACAATCTATCCTAGTAATATTATCATTTCGCACCGTTGGTTCAGATTTAGACTAAATAATCCCAACTTAAGATTTTATGGGGGATTGACTTCACAGAAAAAAAAAAACCAAAAATGAGGGCAGACTCAGTTTTGCGGTTCCAAGTGCACCTTGTTATCAGGGATACTTCAACTAGATGTCGGTTCAAGTTAAAAGACCGTCAATCTACTATCAATGCTCATAGATTCATAACCAGATGTCGGTTCAAGTTAAAAGATGGCGAATCTACTATCAATGTCCATAGATCTGGTTAATGGATCTTCGGGGGTCAGGTTGGTGGTTTCTCGCCTGTGGGTAAAACTAAAAATCAGAAGGGCACATGAACCACTTTCGTGGGGTAGTTAGATGAATGTACTATATACATAATATGTCCACCGCGTCACAAAATGATGATAAAATTACTACAAGAGGTATTTTAGGTCCCAGAATTCTGGCTTTGGGAGCCAGGGGTGGGGGTGAAAATCCCCCCTTTTTGAAAAATTTTTGTGTGCATATTAAGTTTTTTATGTGCACACTAAATTTTTTTGTGTTTTAGAAATTATTAGAGTAAAACCCAATATTTGTTTTTTATCTTAGGGGTAGAGTGGAAGAGCTTGGTAAAAGTGGCGGGGCCTGGAGAATACTCAGAGAGATGATAAAATCTCGGTCTTCGGCTTACAAGACCGATGTTTTAATTAAACTATCTGGGTATCATTTTATAAACTTGTTTTCACATCAGCCAGATAGAGGTAAAATAATTATAAATAATAGGAAATATAGGGTTGATGCGGCTTGTCCAATTTCAATAAATGGCTGTTCAACAGGCTGGCCGCCAATTCAAGTTAAGATTAATGTATTAGATACTAATAATCAGAATAGTAGTTGGGTTATTGGTCGGAATATTATACTACGTTGTTTAGATGTGTGGACTATAGGAATAGTGATAAGAATTAGGATAGATGCTAATAGTGCGAGTACTCCGCCTAATTTATTAGGGATAGATCGGAGGATGGCGTATGCGAATAAAAAATATCACTCTGGCTGAATATGTGGGGGTGTAATGAGTGGATTAGCGGGTGTGAAGTTATCTGGGTCTCCTAATAAATTAGGGGTTAATAGAGATAATAGAATTAAAATTAGTAGCATAATTAGAAATCCGAGGGCATCTTTATATGAAAAGTATGGGTGGAAAGGTACTTTGTCTATATTTGAGTAAACTCCTATTGGGTTATTTGAGCCTGTTTCATGAAGGAATAAAAGATGAAGGATACTTGCTCCTACAATTAAAAATGGAAATAAGAAGTGAAATGCGAAGAATCGTGTAAGTGTTGCTTTATCTACAGAAAATCCACCTCAGATTCATTGAACAAGAGAATCTCCTATATAAGGGATTGCTGATAATAAATTAGTAATTACAGTAGCACCTCAAAAGGATATTTGTCCCCATGGGAGTACATACCCGACAAAGGCAGTAGCTATCACTAAGAATAAAAGAATGACCCCAATATTTCAAGTCTCTTTAAATATATAAGAACCGTAGTAAAATCCTCGTCCGATGTGAAGGTAGATGCAGATAAAGAAAAATGATGCCCCATTAGCATGAGTATTTCGGACAAGTCAGCCATAGTTTACATCTCGACAGATATGGGCAACAGATGAAAAAGCTGATGATGTGTCAGCTGTATAATGTATAGCAAGAAATAATCCTGTAATAATTTGTACAATTAAACAGATACCCAGGAGTGAGCCAAAGTTTCATAATGAGGAAAGGTTTGACGGAGTTGGGAGATCTACGAATGATCCGTTAATAATTTTTAAAAATGGGTGAGTTTTTCGAATTGGGTGGGCCATTAGGGTTTTTATGGTTGAATTCAACATTGGTTTTTCAAGTCAAAGGTCCTGGTTAAAATCCTGGTAAAAATAATGATATATTTAGTTTTTTTAGGAATATTAGGTTTAGTGTTTGGTTTAGTTGCTGTGGCATCAAATCCTTCACCCTATTTTGCTGCTTTAGGGTTAGTACTGGCGGCTGTCTGTGGGTGTTGGGTATTGGTTGAATTAGGGGTGTCATTTTTATCTTTAGTATTACTTTTAATTTACTTAGGGGGGATATTAGTTGTATTTGCGTATTCTGCTTCTTTGGCGGCTGAGCCTTATCCAGAGGCATGGGGGAGTTGATCAGTATTTGTTTATGTATTATTTTATTTTATTATAATAATTTTAGGGTGTATTTTTTTTAATTGTAATATAAGTTTGGAGTTTTTATTTACAGGGTATTATCAAGAGTTTAGTAGTGTTGGGTATGATTGGGGGGGTATTGGGGCAATGTATTCCTGAGGAGGTTATTTTTTAATGTTCTCTGGGTGGGTTTTACTTTTAACATTATTTGTAGTTTTGGAAGTAACTCGAGGTTTATCTCGGGGATCATTACGTGCTGTAAGATAAAAGAATAATAATTAATATTGAGGTAGTAAGGAAAAGTATTATATAAATTTTAATTAGGCCTGTTTGAATGTTTGTAATGGTTTTGATAGCTGGCAATTGCTGGTTTAATAACCCTTTTGGTCCGGATTTTTCATATCATAATATATCTGTGATATGCGTTGCTATATTTTGACCCCATAATAAGTTAATTTTTGGAGTAATACGATGTATTACTAAGGGGAAGAATGCTAATAAGTTAAAAAATGAATATGTTTTTGTATTTATTACATTACTTGATGTAATATTTATTATATCAGTGGCTATTAATAAACCTAGTAGTGAAACTAAAAGGGCTGAAATTTTTATGATTATAGGTATTGTTAAAATTTGAGTTTTTATTGGGAGTATATTTAAGGTAATAATGAATCCTGAAACTATACTACCTCATGCTAATCGTTTAATAGGGTTTATAATTAGATAATTATTTTCATTAATTGGGGAAAATGGTAGATGGCGGGGAAATTTTATTGATGAGAAATAAATAATTCGAAAGCTGTAAACTGCTGTAAATGATGTTGCTATAAGTGTTATGATTAATGCTATAGAATTTAGACTTGAATTGTTTATTGCTTCAATAATTGCATCTTTTGAAAAAAATCCAGCAAGAAATGGAGTGCCTGTAAGTGCGAGACTTCCAATGGTTAAGCAGGAAGTAGTTATTGGTAATAACTTTTGTAATCCACCTATTTTACGAATATCTTGTTCATTGTTTAGGCTATGAATGATAGAACCGGAACATAAAAATAGTATAGCTTTAAAAAATGCGTGGGTGCAAATATGAAAGAATGCTAGTTGTGGGTAATTGAGTCCAATTGTTACTATTATTAAGCCTAATTGGCTTGAAGTTGAGAATGCTACAATTTTTTTAATATCATTTTGAGTTAGGGCGCAGGCTGCGGTAAATAGGGTMGTTAGAGCTCCAATCAAAAGGCAAATAGATAGTGCTATTTTATTATTTTCAAATAATGGGTGGAATCGGATTAATAAAAAGATTCCTGCTACTACTATAGTACTTGAGTGAAGTAGTGCTGAGACTGGGGTTGGGCCTTCTATTGCAGCAGGAAGTCAGGGGTGAAGACCAAATTGTGCGGATTTTCCTATGGCAGCGAGAATAAGGCCTAGTAAGGGTAGTATTGAATTATTATTATATAATAAAAAGATTTGTTGAATTTCTCATGAGTTTGCGTATATTGCTAATCAGGCTATACTAAGAATAAGCCCAATATCTCCAATGCGGTTATACATAACCGCTTGTATTGCTGCAGTATTTGCGTCAGTTCGAGCATGTCATCAGYCGATTAATATAAATGATATAATCCCAACCCCCTCCCAACCAACGAAAAGTTGGAACAGATTGTTAGCAGTAATTAGAATTATTATTGCAATTAAAAAAATTAATAAGTATTTAAAGAATCGGTTAATTTCTTTATCTGCGTGTATATACCAAGTTGCGAATTCTAGGATGGATCATGTAACAAATAGAGCAATAGGAAGGAAAATAATAGAAAATTGGTCAAATTTAAAACTAGAATAAACTTCTWTATTATGAATTGTTATTCAATGAAAAGAGGTTACTACGGATTCAATACCTTTGTTTATATAAATTATTAATGGTGTTAGGCTAATTAAAAATGCTAATTTTACAGAGTTTTTGATATTAATAGTTGTTCAGTAATTTTTTTCAATTAGTGTTGAGATTAGAGGGAGTGTGAGTATAAGTAATGATATAATTATTGATGAATTAAAAATTAGTATAGAATTCATAACTTTTACATGGAGTTGCACCAAGTGTTTTTGATTCCTAAAACCAATGGATTTCTATTATCCTTTAAAAGTCGAGTAGACTAAGGATTTTAACCATAGTATCAGATAGTTAGCAATTTCTGGGTCTCTTGACTCTTCTCGGTTTAAAGAGAGAATTTAACTCTTATTTCTAGAATCACAATCTAGTATTTTATTTAAATTATTTAAACATGTAAATATCCCGGAAATAAGTTCTGGTTTTAAAATAAATATTATTATTGGAATAATATGGGCAGATATAATAAAATGTTCTCGTGTGAAAGTTGGAGTTGTTAATTTTAAATGATTAGGCATTGGTCCTCGTTGGGTTATTAAAAATATATACAATGTGTAGGAGGCTGTAATAAGTGTCCCAATTCCTGTAATTAAAATAGTTCAGTTTGATCAATTAAATAATGATACTATAATAATTAGTTCTGCTCATAAATTTAATGATGGCGGAAGAGCTATATTTGATAAATTGGTTAATAATCATCAAGTTGTTATTAATGGGAGTATTGCTTGTGCCCCACGTATTAGTAGAAGGGTTCGACTATGTGTACGTTCATAATTTATATTTGCTAAGCAGAATAGTGCGGATGAAATTATCCCATGGGAGATTATTAAAATGATTGCCCCAGAAAAACTTCATGGGGTTTGAATTAGTGTTGCTGCAATTACTAAGCCTWTATGGCTTACAGATGAATAAGCAATAAGTGACTTTAAATCAGTTTGTCGTATACAAATTATGCCTGTTATAATAATTCCTCATAATGCTATAATAACAAATGGGTATGATAATTCTYTTGATAGTGGAGTTAGAACAATTGAAATTCGTAGAATTCCATACCCACCTAGTTTTAAGAGAACTGCTGCTAAAATTATAGATCCTGCAATTGGGGCTTCTACATGTGCTTTTGAGAGTCATAAATGTACGCCGTATAAAGGTATTTTAACTAAAAATGCTATTAAGCATGCTACTCATCAAATTTTATCAGAGTATGTGGTAAGTTTCAAGGGGTTATTTAATTCTAGTAAAAATAATGAAAGGGACCCCGAAGTATTTTGTAAAATAAGGAGAGCTACTAGTAATGGTAAAGAGCCTGCTAATGTATAAAATAGAAAGTATGTTCCTGCATTTAATCGTTCTGTTTGATTACCTCACCGTGTAATAATGATTAATGTTGGAATTAAAGTGGCTTCAAAAGCGATATAAAATATGATTACTTCTGTGGCGGTAAATGCTAATATTAATGAGGTTTGCAAAATAATTAGCATAGAGATATATATGCGTTGACGATTTTCTGGATTATTTTTTAAATGGTTTTGGCTTGCTAAAATTATTATTGGAAGTAACCAGCATGTTAAAATTAATAATGGCGATGAAATAAAATCTACTCCAAGGTATTTATTATTTATTACTATATATTCAAATGGAAGATTAAATATTAATAAGCTTAGTATAGCAATAATAAAACTATTGACTGATGTTAATGATCATAATAGTTTTTTAGGGGTTAATCAGGTTATTGGTAATAATATAATAGTTGGGATAATAATTTTTAACATTGTAGGAGGTTAAGGTTTTTTAAATGATCGTTTCCATGGGTTCGTGAAGTAGCTACTATTAATGCAAGTCCTGTACTTGCTTCACATGCTGAAAATGTTAATATAAATATTGGTAGAGAAAAGTATGATAATATTTCAAATTGGATAGATCAGAATGATAGGGCAATAAATAATGCTAATATCATACCCTCAAGGCATAATAGGGCAGAAAGGAGATGGGTTCGGTGAAATGTTAGTCCTAGGATGCTTAATATAAATGTTGTGAAAAAGACACTATATGTAGGGGACATAAAGTATTTTTGGAGTTTAACCAAAATTTACTAAGTCGAAATTAGTAGTCTTTTTAGATTAAATACTTATTCTGCTCATTCAAGTCCCCCATGAGTTCATTCATAAATCAATCCGATTGAGAGTAGGATAAGAATTATTGTTGATCATATGAGTGAGTATTCTGGGATTAATAATTGGGATGCTCATGGTGTGGGGAGAAGAAGGGCAATTTCTAGATCAAATAAAAGAAATAAGATTGCGATTAAAAAAAATCGAATTGAAAAAGGAAGTCGTGCAGATCCTAATGGGTCGAATCCACACTCGTATGGTGATAATTTCTCTGAATCTGGGTTATTTAATGGTAATCAGAAACTAACAGTAATTAAAATTAATGATAAAGTTGTTGAGATTATTACTATAATTATTACTAAGTTCATTATCTTTTCTTAGGTTTAAACTAAGATTAAATGATTGGAAGTCATTTGTATTATTTTTACTAAAAAGATTATGAGCCTCATCAATAAATGGAGACATAAAGGAACAGTCAGACTACGTCAACAAAATGTCAATATCATGCTGCGGCTTCAAATCCGAAGTGATGGTATGATGTAAAATGGTAGTTAATTTGTCGTGTTAGGCATACTAGTAAAAAAAGTGAGCCAATAATAACGTGAAGTCCGTGAAATCCTGTTGCTACAAAAAATGTTGAGCCATAAATTCCATCAGCAATTGTAAAAGGGGCTTCATAGTACTCTATTGCTTGAAGAATAGTAAAATATATTCCTAGAATAATTGTAAAAAAGAGTGATTGAGTTGCTTCTTTTCGATCCCCTTGTATAATACTATGATGAGCTCAGGTTACTGTAACACCTGGGGCCAATAGAACTGCAGTATTTAATAATGGAACCTCAAATGGGTCAAGTGGGGTAATTCCAGCTGGGGGTCAGCATTCTCCTAGTTCAGGTGTTGGAGCTAAGCTAGAATTATAAAATGCTCAGAAGAATCCAAGAAAGAAAAATACTTCTGATGTAATAAATAAAATTATACCATATCGAAGGCCTTTTTGAACAGGGGAAGTGTGGTGGCCTTGAAATGTTCCTTCTCGAATAATATCTCGTCATCATTGGAACATTGTTATAAGTATAACAATAAAGCCTAAGGATATGATGATTACAGATCCAAAATGAAATCATATTGCTAAACCTGATGTTATGAGTAATGCAGCAATAGCTCCTGTTAATGGTCAAGGACTTGGGTCAACTATATGGAAGGCGTGTGCTTGGTGGGCCATTATACATTTTCTTGTAAATATAGACTAAGGAGAAGGACAAATACATAAGCCTGAATTATTGCTACTGCGATTTCTAGAAGGGTTAATAAAAATAGGACTATTATTGTCATAAGTGATACTATGGGTATTATTGGTAATAAAACTAATGTTGCTGTTGCAATTAATTGAATTAATAAATGTCCGGCTGTCAAATTAGCTGTTAATCGTACCCCCAGTGCTAATGGTCGAATAAGTAAGCTAATTGTTTCAATAATAATAAGAATTGGGATTAATAAGATTGGGGTCCCTTCTGGTAATAAGTGGCCAAATGTTATAGAGGGTTGATTGCGCAAACCAATCAGGATTGTGGCTAATCAGAATGGTACTGCTAGTCCTAGGTTTAAAGATAGTTGTGTTGTAGGGGTAAATGTATATGGTAATAAACCTAGAAGGTTAATTGTAATTAAAAATACTATTAATGATGTTAGGATTATAGCTCATTTATGACCATTAATACTAATAGGGGATATTAATTGTTTAGCAAATGCTTGTGAGAATCAAATTTGAAGTGTTGATAATCGATTATTTAACCATTTATTAGTTGGGGTTGGGAATAATAATCAAGGCAATAGTATAGCCATTATTATCAATGGGATTCCTATTATTGAAGGGCTTAAAAATTGGTCAAAAAAACTTAAATTCATGGTCAATTTCAAGATTCAGGTTTAATTTTTTTAGTATTATGTGATATTGGTTCATTTAGGTTATTAAATTTACTAATTTTAAAAGTTAAAATTAATAAAAATACTAACCACGACATAAGAAAAATTGCATATCAGGGCCCAGGGTTTAATTGTGGCATATCACTAAGGGTGGGTTCAATCACCGATCTCTAGCTTAAAAGGCTATTGCTTATTTGAAAGCTTCTTAATGATTAATCTAATATAGAGGAAGATCAGTTTTGGAAATAATTTAAAGGGGTTGCTTCTACAACGATAGGTATAAAGCTATGATTTGCACCACAAATTTCTGAGCATTGACCATAATATACTCCAGGGCGGGATGCAATAAAGGTAGTTTGATTTAATCGTCCTGGGATAGCATCAGTTTTAATACCTATAGATGGAACTGCTCATGAATGTAAGACATCTTCTGCGGAAATAAGTATACGAATTGGGGATTCTATTGGAACTACTATTCGATTATCTACTTCAAGTAGACGGAATTGTCCTGGTAAAAGATCCTGAGTTGGGGTTATATATGAATCAAATATTAAATTTTCATAGTTAGTAAATTCGTAGCTTCAATATCACTGATGCCCAATGGCTTTTACTGTTAGATGAGGGTCATTAATTTCATCTATTAGATATAAGATTCGTAAAGATGGTAGGGCAATTACAATTAAAATAATGGCTGGTATAACAGTTCATACTATTTCAATTTCTTGAGCGTCTATAGCATTAGTATTAGTTAATTTTGTAGTTATTATAATTGTAATAATATATAGAACTAAAGTGCTAATTAAAAAAACTGCTATTAATGCATGGTCATGAAAATGTAATAATTCTTCTATAATAGGGGAAGCTGCATCTTGAAAACCTAATTGTGATGGATGTGCCATTGAGGGACGTATAAGATTTTAACTTATAATTTAACCATGACAAGGTTTTGTAATATTTTACTAACATCTCATAAGTAAGTGGCAGAGTGGTTATGTGGTTAACTTGAAATTAACCTATGTGGGTTCAATTCCCCCCTTTCTTGTTAGTAAATTCGAGCTTGAACGAATGAAGGTTCCTCGAAAGTATGATAAGGGGGTGGGCATCCATGAAGTCATTCAATATTTGTAGAGTTTAATATGGTTGTTAAAACTTCACGTTTTGAGGAGAATGCCTCTCAAATAATAAATATTATTATGATTACAGCTACAAGAGAAATTAATGATCCAATTGATGATACTGTGTTTCATAGTGTATAGGCATCTGGGTAGTCAGAGTAACGTCGTGGTATTCCTGCTAAACCTAAAAAGTGTTGTGGAAAAAATGTTAAGTTTACTCCAATAAATATTACACCAAAGTGAATTTTTGACCAAGTGGCATGTAGGGTGTAACCTGAAAATAATGGAAATCAATGGACAAACCCACCTATAATAGCAAACACTGCTCCTATAGATAATACATAATGAAAATGAGCTACAACATAATAAGTATCATGTAATACAATGTCTAAGGATGAATTTGCTAAGACAATCCCAGTTAATCCGCCGACTGTGAATAAAAAGATAAATCCAAGGGCTCACAATATTGCGGCGTCTCATTTAATAGATCCACCATGCATTGTTGCTAATCAGCTAAATACTTTAACTCCGGTAGGGATAGCAATAATTATAGTAGCTGATGTAAAATAGGCCCGTGTATCAACATTTAGATCTACTGTGAATATATGGTGAGCTCATACAATAAATCCGAGTAATCCAATTGATATTATTGCCCATACTATCCCTATATATCCAAAGGGTTCTTTTTTTGCTGAATAATATGTAACAATATGAGAGATCATGCCAAAGCCTGGTAAAATAAGAATATATACTTCTGGGTGACCAAAGAATCAAAATAGATGTTGGTAAAGTACAGGGTCTCCACCCCCAGCAGGGTCAAAAAATGTAGTATTAAGGTTACGATCTGTTAAAAGCATGGTAATCCCGGCAGCAAGAACAGGTAATGAAAGTAAGAGAAGGATTGCAGTGATTAAGACAGATCATACGAATAATGGTGTTTGATATTGCGATATTGATGGGGGTTTTATATTGATAGAGGTAGTAATAAAATTAATTGCTCCAAGAATTGATGAAATTCCTGCTAAATGAAGTGAAAAAATTGTTAAATCAACTGAGGCTCCAGCATGTGCTAAGTTACCGGCTAATGGGGGGTAAACAGTCCAACCGGTTCCCGCCCCTGCTTCAACCCCGGATGAAGCTAGTAATAATAATAATGATGGGGGTAGAAGTCAAAAACTTATATTATTCATTCGTGGGAATGCTATATCTGGGGCCCCAATTATTAAAGGAACTAGCCAGTTTCCGAAGCCTCCAATTATTACAGGCATTACTATAAAAAAAATTATTACAAATGCATGGGCAGTCACAATTACATTATAAATTTGGTCATCTCCAAGAAGTGTCCCGGGTTGGCTTAATTCAGCTCGAATTAGTAAACTTAGGGCAGTTCCGACTATGCCAGCTCAGGCACCAAATACTAAATACAGGGTGCCAATATCCTTATGATTAGTTGAAAATAGTCATCGAGTGATTATCACAGGTAGAATGGCCGAATTAGGCGTAGGGTTGTAGCCCCTTTCATAAAGGTTAAAGTCCTTTTTTTACCAAGTCTTGTGGTGTACAGCACATAAAATTGCAAATTTTAAAGCGAAATTAATTTCTTCCAGGGCTTCTCCCGCGTTTTTACGCAACACGCGGGAGAAGTAGATTAAAGCTCGCTGGATTGAGCGTTTAGCTGTTAACTAAAAGGTCGTGGGATAAAAGCCTTCTAATCTAGAGAGGTCTTAGCTTAGTTAAAGTATCTGAGTTGCATTCAGGTGATGTGGGGTAAAGTCCTGCAGGTCTTATCAAGGGCTAGAAGATTTTAACTTCTGCTGAAGGCTTTGAAGGCCTTTGGTCTAGTTATCCTAAGTCCTTAAAGAAATAAATTAATAAATAAAGGGGTAATAGGGAGAAGTAAAGTTGATAATACAATTGTTAATGGAAAAGGATTTGGTGTAAGGTTTTTAAATCGTCAAAAAAATTTAGAGTTAGTTGAGTTTGGTGGTGAAGTTAGGGATACAGCATAAGATAATCGTAAGTAAAAATAAAGACTCAATAAAGCTGAAAATGCTATTAATGAAGCTATTATTATTAAACTTTGTTTAGTAATTTCTTGAAGAATAAGTCATTTTGGGATAAATCCAGAAGTTGGTGGAAGACCCCCTAATGATATAAGCAAAATTATTATTATTGAGGTTAGAAGTGGGTTTTTAATTCAGGAAGAGGCTAGTTTATTAATATTTAGTGAATTGAAGTGAATTAATATTATAAATATACTGATGGTTATAATTAAATAGATTAATAAATTTATTATTATTAAATTAGGTGAAAATGTCAAGATTAAAATTATTCATCCTATATGTGCAATAGATGAATAGGCTATAATTTTACGTAATTGTGTTTGATTTAAACCACCTCAACCCCCAACTAATGTTGATAATAAGGCCGTGAAGATTAATATATTTGGGTTTAAGAGTTGATGTGTTATAATTAGTAGGGCTATAGGTGCTAGTTTTTGTCAAGTTGTTAAAATTAGGCAAGTTAGTAGGCTGAGACCTTGAAGAACATCTGGTATTCATAAATGAAATGGGGCAATTCCTAGTTTTATTAATAATGCGATAGTTAAAACAATTGATGATAGATTAGTTTGAGTATTTATAATTGTCCACTCTCCAGTAAATCATGCATTAATTGTTGATGAAAATAAAATCAAGGCGGAAGCTGATGCTTGAATTAAGAAATATTTAATGGCTGCCTCAGTTGCTCGTGGGTGATGAAGTTTTGTTATTAATGGAATAATTGCAAGTGTATTAATTTCTAACCCCATTCAAGCTAGGAACCAATGATTGCTAATTAATGTGAGTGTGGTACCTAGAGAGAGGCTTGATAATAAAATTGATAATGCATAAGGGCTCATTAGTGGAAGAAGGGGTTTAACCGACATGTTTGGGGTATGGGCCCAAAAGCTTAGTTAGCTTATTCTACTAAGAAGGGGTGTAATTGGGAGCACAAGGAGTTTTGATCTCCTAAGAATAGGTTCAAACCCTTTCTTCTTAAGGAAATGAGGGGGTTTGAACCCCTATATATCACTTTATCAAAGTGAGTCCTAACTTTCGGGCACATGTCCTAGATTATAGGGGGGATGCCGGAGGTAAAGATTGGTAATGAAATATGAAAAATTGTTATAGCAATTGTAATAGGAAGAAAATTTTTTCAGATTAGATGTATTAATTGGTCATATCGGAATCGTGGGTATGATGCTCGTACTCATAAAAAAAGTATAGATAAAATGGTTGCTTTAATTATTAAGTTTAATGTAAATATTTCTGGTTGATGATAATTATAGGTTGTGCCTAAAAATAGGATTGTTGATAGGGTATTTATTAGTAAAATGTTTGCATATTCAGCTAAAAAAAATAAGGCGAATGGGCCCCCTGCATATTCTACATTAAACCCAGATACAAGCTCTGATTCCCCTTCAGTTAAATCGAATGGTGCTCGGTTTGTTTCTGCTAAAGTAGAGGTGAATCATATTGCTATTATGGGTCAGGCTGGAATAATTAATCATGTAAATTCTTGAGTAGTATTAAAACTTACTAATGAAAAACTTCCTGTTAATAATACTAAACATAGTAAAATTAGGCCTAATGTAACTTCATATGAGATTGTTTGTGCTACTGCACGTAGTGAACCAATTAAAGCGTATTTGGAATTTGATGATCATCCTGAGCCAAGTACAGAGTAAACAGCTAGACTTGATAGTGCGAGAATAAATAAAATACCTAGGTTAATGTTAGATAAATTATTTGGCATAGGAAGTGGGATTCAAATAATTAATGATAGTGTTAATGCTAAGACTGGTGTGATTATAAATAAAATTTGTGATGCTGTAGATGGTCGAATGGGTTCTTTAATAAATAATTTTAAACCATCGGCTAATGGTTGAAAAATTCCTATAGGTCCTACAATGTTTGGGCCTTTTCGTAATTGTATATAACCTAAGACTTTTCGTTCTACAAGTGTTAAAAATGCTACTGCTAGTAATACTGGAATAATATATAGTAACGGGTTAATAATTAAGGAGAATATACTATTCATAATTAGAAAGGGGAATTGAACCCCTGAATGAAAGATTTTAGATCTTTTGCAATTACTAGACTCTGCCATTCTAATTAACCTTTATCTTGGTTTTAATAATTTACCTTAGTCTATTTTATTTGTTTTCAATAGGGGAAGGAAGAGCTTGTTTATGTATTGGCTCTATTCTTTCGGTCCTTTCGTACTGGAAAAAACTTTTTATAGATAGAAACTGACCTGGATTACTCCGGTCTGAACTCAGATCACGTAGGACTTTAATCGTTGAACAAACGAACCTTTAATAGCGGCTGCACCATTAGGATGTCCTGATCCAACATCGAGGTCGTAAACCCATTCGTCGATAGGGACTCTTAGAAAGGATTGCGCTGTTATCCCTAGGGTAACTTAGTTCGTTGATCAATATATTGGATCAATTATGTTAAATATTTTATTTTTTAGAATTGTATTTCTTAAATTAAGATATTCTTTTCATCTCGGAGGTTTTGTTTTTCTCCGTGGTCGCCCCAACCTAAAACTTTGATCATAATGTTTTATTTAATATTTGAATTAGTATTGCAATGATCATATGTTTAAAGCTCCATAGGGTCTTCTCGTCTTATAATTTTATTCCCGCTTCTGCACGGGAAGATCAATTTCATTGATTAATTTAGGGAGACAGTTGAACTTTCGTCTTGCCATTCATACTGGTCTTTATTTAAAAGACAAGTGATTACGCTACCTTTGCACGGTCATAATACCGCGGCCGTTAAACTTAATGTCACTGGGCAGGCAGGACCTCTTATACTTTGGTTGCAAGAGGCGATGTTTTTGGTAAACAGGCGAAGTTAATATTTGCCGAGTTCCTTCCTATATTTTTAATCTTCTAATGTGCTCCTGTGTTGGGTTAACGATAGGTTTAATAAAATTTTCTTGTAATATATTATACTTCCTTCAATTAGGTTCGTTAAATATCAGTGATATATTCGTTCTGATTTACATTTGCACTGAGAGAATAGTTTCTTATTACTAATTCTAGCATAAACACATCTATTAAAATAGATAGACTTAATAGTTTTAATGAATTGAGATTACATTATTGTTATAATAAGATTTATTAAATTAAGCTTTAACGCTTTTTTTATGATTACTGCTTTTAGGCCCACATAATTAATTTCTTTTATTATTATAATCATTATTCACTGTTTTAGGTTGTATCCTTTATTAATAGAGCTGGACCTCTATTAATTAACTTTAAAATATTATTTTTTACTTTAGTTGTTTAAAAAATATTTTAAGCTGAACTTAAGTTCATTTATTAAGTAACCAGCTATTACTAAGCTCGTTAGGTTTATCACCACTACTCAGGAGTCATCCCACTCTTTTGCCACAGAGAAGGGTTAGCTCTATTTGCTGCTTCGGAGTAGCTCGTTTAGTTTCGGGGTGTCTAACTTAAATTCTTTATGTTAGGTTAAACTTATTAGACCATGATGCAAAAGGTAAAAGGGTAAATCTTTGCTTTTTATCGTTTTTATGTTTTATTTAATTTCTATTTCATTTTTCCTTTACAGTACTATTTTTATTGCGCTAGTGAATTTTTCTATCTCCAATACTAAAATTACTAAATGTTTTATTTTATTGTTAAAAATTATTTTTATTATTAGGCTAGGTTTACTACTCAAAATAACTTGAATTTAACGAGTATCTTCTTGGTGTAAGCAAGATGCTATATTTTAGCTATATTTTGAAATCCAAGTACACCTTCCGGTAAACTTACCATGTTACGACTTACCTCTTCTTTATTAATATATTTATTATTATATTATGAAATTTTTTTATGAAGAGGGTGACGGGCGGTGTGTGCGCGCTCTAGGGCCAATTTAAAAAGAACACTCTATTTTCTTTTTACTGCTAAATCCACCTTTAAATGTTTTTTCATAAAATTTTTCGTATTTTCTGTATAGAAAATGTAGCCCATTTCTTTCCACTTAATTCGCTACACCTTGACCTGACGTTTTTATGTTTATTATTATGCCTACTATTATTCATTTAAATGGTGAGCTGACGACGGCGGTATATAAACGGGATTAGCAATAAGTGGTGAGGTTTAGCGGGGATTATCAATTATAGAACAGGCTCCTCTAGGGGGGTGTAGAGCACCGCCAAGTCCTTTGAGTTTTAAGCTGTGGCTCGTAGTACTCGGGCGGAAATTCAAAGTTTAAGGCTAAGCATAGTAGGGTATCTAATCCTAGTTTGTTTCTTAGCTTTCGTGGGTTCAAGTAATTTGTTAATTAGAATATCTTTCGATTTTAATTTTACGTTTAACATCTACGTACAACAGTTAAGTTAATTTTTATTTCTATTTTTAATAACATAATTTAACCACGCTTTAGGCCGTTTTTATTAATTTATGTTTCTCGTATAACCGCGGTGGCTGGCACGAGATTTACCAACTTTAAAAATTATTACTGATTCAAGCTTATTGACGCTTATTATTCAATGTTTATTACTGTTGAGTTCCTGTGGAGGTGTGGCTTGGCAAGATGTCATGGGCAAATAGGGTGTGCCTGATATCTACTCCTTATTTGCTAACTGGTAAAAAAGGGCATTTTCACGGGAATGCAGATACTTACATGTATAAATATAATTTTAATTAATAGTAAGGCTAGGACCAAACCTTTGTGTTTTTGAGATTTTTTAAAAATCTATATTGGCATTTTCAGTGCCATGCTTTGTTTAAGCTACATAAAC